ATCAATACTTTTTGATGTATTTTATGACATTTAAATTTGTCAAGACTAAGATAGTCACACCACTCCAAATTGGATAAAAAAAAGAAAGACTAAAGTTAAATAGTCTTCTTTCTTCACAATTTACATACTATGACTAAGAATGCCGTAGAATAAATTTCCAGCATCTCGTAGAAAAACAGTATAAAAAGCTAAAAGATTTTTCTTCTATTATACATAATCACTAACAAATTTTTTTTGAACTTGATGTTGAGAAATTCGCGAGTCTAGAAATTCATTTGCGACAATTGAACCTTCTCAAACTGTTTCTTTTTAAGAACCAAAAATATTTGGGCCAAAACAACAGATGCTAAGAAGAATAAAAGCCCTTGGACACGTAATGGATCTTGAAGTACTATTTCTGCATCTCCCTGACCAAATCCACCCACATTAGGATTGCTTGTTAATGGTTGATCAAATTTGATAGACTCGCCCTCTGAAACAAGAAGTTCTGGTCCTGGAGGGACAATATCAACCACTTGACGCCCATCTGATGCATCTACTATGGATATTTCATATCCGCCTTTTTCTTTTCGTACGATTTTGCTTACTATACCCGCTGCTGTAGCATTATAAACGGTATTGTTACTCTTACTTCCGTCGGGGTAAATCTGACCTCTTCCCCTGTTTCCACCTACGTATATAGGATATTTTAAGAAGTAAACATCTTTCTTAGTAGCGGGATCGGGGGAAAGAATAGGAAAAGTGATTTCACTATATTTCTGACCAGGAACAGGACCTATCACAAGAATATTTTTTTTATCGGGGCGATAGCTCTGAAAAGACAGATTACCCATTTTTTCTTTCATCTCAGGGGAAATACGATCAGGAGGAGCTAATTCAAAACTCTCAGGTAAAATAAGAACAACCCCCACATTCAAACCCCCCTTTTTACCATTAGCAAGAACTTGTTTCAATTGCATATCATAAGGAATTCGAACAACGGCTTCAAACACAGTATCAGGAAGTACCGCTTGTGGAACTTCAATATCCACGGGCTTATTAGCTAAATGGCAATTGGCGCATACAATACGCCCAGTCGCTTCTCGTGGATTTTCATAACCCTGCTGTGCAAAAATGGGATATGCACTTGAAATAGATGCCCGAGTTATGATATATATCATGAGCGATACGGAAACAGATCGAGTAATCTGTTCCTTTATCCAAGAAAAAGTCTTTTTAGTTGGCATGGTACATTTATTGATCCCGAAAATTTCTACAATAAAATGGGTAGATCACTAATATAGTTCTCTATCCACAATTATGCTATTTACTTTAATGGAAAAATTTGACTCTAATAATATAGAAAAATCCCTGGGATCAGTAGAAATATAAAGAATAAGTACGATTTAAAAAAATGTATAACTACAAAGTAACAAAACTCAGTAGATCATTTGTCATTTGTTAATCATTCATTGAATGATAAATCACTACAAGTGATGGGGATACGCGATTTAAATAACGGAAAATCCAATATTTAAAAATTGTATCTAGAATTACTGGAAAGGTGGAAACAAGACCAGATATAATTTGATTGTTATGAACAAATCCAAAATCTTTGTAGACAGAACCAATCATTAGTTCCCACCCATGGGGCGAATGAAATCCGATGCATAAATCAGTTAATAAAAGAATAGAAAAAGCTTTTATTGTATCACTTAAGTTATATACGAATTCTTGTGCCCAAGAGTTAAGAATAACAAGTTCTTGATTACCCAGAATAGAATAACCACTTAGAAAAATGAAACATATTATATTTGTCGAGAAGTGCAAAATCGTATGGATACGATCCTCGTTGTATATCTTCATTAATTGGATCGTTTCTTTGTGGATTCCTATATGAAACTTTTGGAAATGTGTCTCTGAGTATTCCTTAATCATTTCCTCCAAGAGAAGGAGTTCCTCTAATTCTATGAATTTTTCTAGAATATTATTTTCCTGAATATCATTCAAAAAAGGTTCGGATTGTGTAGTATTCCACCAATTAGTAACCCAAGATTCCAAACTTTTCTTAAATGAGAAAGAAATCCACCAGGGCAAAAATACTATAGATGTAAGATAGAGGAAAGGAGTAAATGTTTTCTTTTTTGCCATTTTTTATTTCTGAATTGTTAATGAACCCACTTTATTCGCCGATTCTATGTGATCCAAAATTTTTATCAAGCATGAGTCCTCTTCTCGGGTATCGATTTTTTTTTATTTGTGATTTCCTGGTTAGTCCTTGAATCTAGAAATAAAAAAGAAATAGAATAAAAATCCACTTCAAATAAAGAAATAAACGAAAAAGAAATAATAAAAAAAAATATTATTTCCAGATATCTTAATTTTAAAACAAGTATTTCCTTTTGAAAAATGCTCGAACAAATCACTTCAAGTAATGAAATATTATTCAGATTTTGAGACGAAAGAAAAGAATCCTTTTTCTATCAAAATATTGAATAAAAAAAAAAAAAAATTCACTGACTAGCCATAAGTGCGAAATATAAAAATGGAGTGAATTTTCGGAAGAATATTGTAATGATCAAAAGAGAGTGGCAAAACAAGACAGAAAAAAGAAATTAGAGAGTTAGAAGATATTCAATTGTTTAGTCATTAAAGAGCACAAAATAAAAAAATAAAAAGAAAGTTCGATTGACAAAAAAATGAAAAATTTACAAGACCCTATCTGGATCTAAAGTATCAAGTCCAATCCATATACGTCTGCTTTATATCGAGTGAGCGTTTTGAAGAAATTTCAGTTAGAGAGAAAGGATATTCTTGGGTTTTGTCTCTCCTGCTAAGAAAGAATTTATTCTTTAGTTTATTTTTCAAAATACCTCAATTGGTACACGCAAGAAATAGGCTAATTCAGCAGCTTTTTCTTCAATTTCTCGTGGAGTCAAATTCTCATCAGTACGAGTCAAGGGAATGGCCCCTTGGCCTCTGATTTCAATATAAAGAACCCGACGGGCATAAATACCCTCTTTAACTTCTATTCGGACAGACTGAATATCTTTTATAAGAAATCGGAGGAAGATGCGACGATTTTGTCCAGGAAATCCCCAACGAAAAATAGACACTATTCCTTCTTTTCTATGGAATCGATCATAACCACTACCTACATTCCACGAAATTGTGCACCACAAATAGGAACTAATAAAAAGACCCGCGATCCCATAGAAACACATTATGAGTCCTTGTGGAAAAAAAATGATTTGTTGAGACGGAAAAAAAGATATCAAATTTCTACCAAGATAACTGGAAGTTCCAACCAATAAGAATCCTAATGAGCCTAAAAAAACGATAAAAGCCCAGCAGAAATTACTTATTTTTCGAGATCCCACTCTAAGTTCTATCCATAGATGTTCTGATCGCCAACTCATACTTTACTTGATTCGATTTCGATTGCATTTTATTGGAATTGAGAGAATAGTCCAAATGAATTTGAATTTACTCTTTTTTGTTGTTTCCGAAATAACTTTCATCAACTAGCACTATTTTGATATGAATCTTTAGAAGTAATTTATCAAATTGGTTAGATCAGATCTAAAATAAGAACCTCCCTCTTATATGATCCTACTATGGATATCGATATATAGAGATACATTGACTTTTCATTTCAGACATCCAGGGATCCTGGTCTATTTTCTTTTCAAATAGATAGAATGCATTTACCCATATATCATTTTCTACATGTAGAAAAGCTTTTTTAAAGTTATGCTCAGCGAAAGACGCATCTTATACTATATTCCACTAAATGGATATTTGTGTTATGATACAAGTCTAAGTTTTCGAAAATGAAAAATATATATAGATGAGATTTGGTCTTATCGAAGCTAAACAATCTTGTTGTTTTGAATATGAAGAGATAATGAAGCCATTGCAATTGCCGGAAAAACTAGGCCTACTAAAGGCACAAAAACAGAGGGAAAGGTGAGAGTTGTCATAGAATGGGTACCTCAATTTACTATTTGTACCTGTTATTATTAAATTGTTATAAAAATATCTTATAATAATTATAATTAAGAATTATAGATATAGAATAAAATTCGAAAATGATAGAAAAAAAATTCTATTTTCTATTTATTATTATTTCTATTTATTGGATTTTTATCCTATTCTGGACTTCGAATTAATATAGAGAAATCTAGATCGAAGTGTCTATCTAAGCGAGTATATAAATAGTTCAAGGAATTAAGGAATGTATAACTAAATAAATGGACTTATTCATCTTTCGACATGAATGATATGTATAATAATTGATTTTTTCTACAATTAAATCTTATGTCAGCAAAGAAAGTCCCATCCTTCGGATTTTTACCTTTGATTCCGATAAACTAACTACTTTATTGACCATATTATTTACTATAAATAAAAGAATTGAACTTAATATTCTACTTCTATTTGTACTTTTTTTGACTCAAAGGAAAGAAAGCGTGGAGCTCAAATAACTCACTCAGAACACTTTTTAAAAGATTCCGTGGTACGATTAAATCGAATAAACCCTTCTGGAATAAATATTCGGCCGCTTGGGAACCTTCAGGTACTGTTTTATTCAATGTTTCCTCAATTACTCGTTTACCCGCAAATGCAATGTAGGCATTGGGTTCGGCAATAATGATATCTCCCAACATAGCAAAACTCGCTGTTACCCCACCAGTAGTAGGAGATGTAAGGATTGATACATAAAATAATTTTTTATTTGATTGATAATCATATAAAGCAGAAGATATTTTAGCCATTTGCATCAAGCTCAAACTTCCTTCTTGCATGCGTGCACCTCCGGAAGCACACACTATAATAAGAGGTAGAGCTTTTTTGGTAGCATACTCAATCAAACGGGTAATTTTCTCCCCGACTACGGATCCCATACTACCCCCCATAAACTCAAAATCCATAACCCCAATTGCTATGGGAATACCGTTTAATTGGCCTATGCCTGTTTGAACAGCCTCCGTTAATCCTGTCTTTTTTTGATAAAAATC